GGAGTATAATAAGTCAATCGGTAATCTTTAACACCAGCTTTAAATCCAACACTTGCTTTAGTCTCTGTTTGTGGTGACATAAGTCCCTCCCTACAAATTCAATTTTAAATTTTTTACAACAAAGCAACAAGGTCTACTCGACATAAATTCGGCCTTAAGAAAACCTTTTACAAGAATCTTTCATAAAATTCTCAATTAATATTATCAACTAATCAAAATGGTTCGTTAATAGACCATGTATTTGATTCGCCAAATACATCATTATTGTATACTCTTTCATATATATGGCGCAACCCAACCGTAACAGTTGTTCTTTAGGTTTCTAATTTATTAACCCCTTTGTCCCCATTTAAATGGAACGAATTAAATAATTCGAAATTTACCCTTGACAGGGGTATATGTTGTATATGTATATCCTAGATGTGAAAATATGCGGAATTCCATCATGAAAAGGCTAGACATAAATCTATATACTAAATACGAACTAGGTCCCAGTTCGATAGAAATAATGAATCATAAAAAAAAATAGAGTTTAGAGTTCGGGTTCGATTTCTGTAGATAATATAGAAAGTATTGTCTAGAATGATAGGCAAATAAAAGACTTTCTCAGGATTTTGGGTCATCCATTTGTTTGATATTTTGAAAATAGGTGGGTTGAATTTGATTCGTTTGGATGGTACCAACAAAATGGATTGCTAACTCCTATTTCTTATTTAATTAATCGATCAACTTGCTATCGGACATTTTTTTTTTGGATTCGATAATTTTCATTTTCGCAAAAAATTTCGACATATTTTAACTATAATATTATGACAATCAATCCTACTACTTCTGGTTCTGGGGTTTCCACGCTTGAAAAAAAAAACCTGGGGCGTATCGCTCAAATTATTGGTCCGGTCCTGGACGTAGCTTTTCCTCCAGGCAAGATGCCCAATATTTACAATGCTCTAGTAGTTAAGGGTCGAGATACTAGTGGTCAACCAATTAATGTGACTTGTGAGGTACAACAGTTATTAGGAAATAATCGAGTTAGGGCTGTAGCTATGAGTGCTACAGATGGTCTAACACGAGGAATGGAAGTTATTGACACAGGAGCTCCTTTAAGCGTTCCAGTCGGCGGCACGACTCTCGGACGAATTTTTAACGTGCTTGGGGAACCTGTTGATAATTTAGGTCCCGTAGACACCAGCACAACATCTCCTATTCATAGATCTGCGCCCGCCTTTACACAGTTAGATACAAAATTGTCTATTTTTGAAACCGGAATTAAAGTGGTAGATCTTTTAGCTCCTTATCGCCGTGGAGGAAAAATCGGACTGTTTGGGGGAGCAGGAGTGGGTAAAACAGTACTCATTATGGAATTGATCAACAACATTGCAAAAGCTCATGGGGGCGTATCCGTATTTGGCGGAGTAGGTGAACGTACTCGTGAAGGAAATGATCTTTACATGGAAATGAAAGAATCCGGAGTTATCAATGAACAAAATATTGCAGAGTCAAAAGTGGCTTTAGTCTATGGTCAAATGAATGAACCGCCGGGGGCACGTATGAGAGTTGGGTTAACTGCCCTAACTATGGCGGAATATTTCCGAGATGTTAATGAGCAAGACGTACTTTTATTTATCGACAATATCTTCCGTTTCGTCCAAGCAGGATCTGAAGTATCTGCCTTATTGGGTAGAATGCCTTCCGCTGTGGGCTATCAACCTACTCTTAGTACCGAAATGGGCTCGTTACAGGAAAGAATTACTTCTACAAAAGAAGGGTCCATAACTTCGATTCAAGCAGTTTATGTACCTGCAGACGATTTGACCGACCCCGCTCCTGCCACGACATTTGCACATTTAGATGCTACTACCGTACTATCAAGAGGATTGGCGGCCAAAGGGATCTATCCAGCGGTGGATCCGTTAGATTCAACGTCAACTATGCTCCAACCTAGGATCGTTGGCGAGGAACATTATGAAACTGCGCAAAGAGTTAAGCAAACCTTACAACGTTACAAAGAACTTCAAGATATTATCGCTATCCTTGGATTGGACGAATTATCTGAAGAAGATCGTTTAACTGTAGCAAGAGCACGAAAAATTGAGCGTTTCTTATCACAACCCTTTTTCGTAGCAGAAGTATTTACAGGCTCTCCAGGAAAATATGTTGGCCTAGCAGAAACAATTAGAGGATTTCAATTAATTCTTTCCGGAGAATTAGATGGTCTTCCCGAACAAGCCTTTTATTTGGTAGGTAACATCGATGAAGCTACCGCGAAAGCTATAAACTTAGAAATGGAGAGCAAATTAAAGAAATGACCTTAAATCTTTGTGTACTGACTCCTAATCGAAGTGTTTGGAATTCACAAGTAAAAGCAATCATTTTATCTACTAATAGTGGCCAAATCGGCGTATTAAAAGACCATGCCGCTACTGCGACAGCCGTAGATATAGGTGTTTTAAGAATGTTAGGCCTTGACGACCAATGGTCAACAATGGCTCTGATGGGCGGTTTTGCTAGAATAAGCAATAATCAGATTACTATTTTAGTAAATGATGCTGAGAAGGGTAGTGACATTGATCCACAAGAAGCTCAGGAAACTCTTGAAATAGCAGAAGCTAACTTGAAGAAGGCGGAAGGAAAGAGACAATTAATTGAAGCAAATCTAGCTCTCAGACGAGCTAGGACACGAGTAGAGGCTCGCAATACAATTTCGTAACCTGTTGGTGCGTCCGAATAATCAAAAGAAGTTCCCTTGTCGGTAGAATCTATATATAGAATGCAACGAAAAAAAAAAAAAAAGAAATAGAAAAATTTATTAGATACCCCGAATCGAGGGTATCTAATAAGTTTTACCTACTATTGGATTTGAACCAATGACTCCCGCCGTATGAAAGCAGTACTCTAACCGCTGAGTTAAGTAGGTCTTTTATCATTCCAAAGAGGACTAAATATAACTATCAGATAGATAGATTATAAATCCAATATTGCTTATTAAGCAATATTAATTAAACAGATCAAATCAAAGAACTATGATGTTGGATCGTGTAATATTTATCTTGACAAGAAATTATCTACATGCTAAAATAGGGAGCATAAGTACAAGGGCTATAGCTCAGTTGGTAGAGCACCTCGTTTACACGCGCGCCAATGTTTTTCAGGGGAGTCCATCATGCAATCAAAAGAATTAATCTTTTTGATAAATCGATGTCTTACTCTATGACTTTATAGGAAACAAAACAAGAGAACAATAGCCTGACAATAAGTTCTAGTTTGGTCCGATTTAAGTGTCCGTTTAGTTACCATTACCAAACAGAACCCATTATTGATTTGAGATATTGATAGGGTAAATACCCAGCCTATTAAATGCTAGGCATAATGAGTATAAGGGCCTCAAAAAATCTCTTTTCGTCCTATGAACTTTAAGGTGTATGAAGTTTCATATTGGATTCGTTAATCCGAACGATAGAGACTCCATTTAATTTTGCAATTGATCTAGGCCAAAGGCAGACCTACGTCAATATAACTCTTCTTTGAAACACTTTGGTAGTGCTTTTGAATCAAAATTCAAATAAATAATGAATCGGAGCACATGGAACCATTTTCTTTCTATCAAGAAAAAATATGGTGGACTAACTGATATTTATATCAGTTAATGAAAGAGCCCAATGCAAAAAAAAATGCATGTTGGGTCTTTGAAACAGTTCAAATCATTTTGCGAATAATAAGTTTGATCTGTTTTACCGAGAAGGTCTACGGTTCGAGTCCGTATAGCCCTAGTAAATTTATATACTATCGAATGAATATTAATAATTCATTCCAACCTAATCAACTATAATTGAATGGAATAAATAGATCGAGGAACACCCTATTTAACTGTGATATGATTTGTTTAATAGAATTTAATTTGTATCCAAGCCTCGGTTTGAAAAAGTCTCTTTGCCAACGTTTCATCGGCAAAGAGACTTTTTGTCTTTATATACCTTACCTATCAAAGCGCAAAACAAGTAGTCTTTTCTTTCCTTATACAATCAATAGAAATACTCTGTCGGAATTAGAATTAAATAAACTATACCAACAGAATTCCAATTCTAAAATCGAAATTCTTCAACATTCTCTTACACGAGAATTCTCTATTATAAATAATATAAATAAAAAAAGCGGAAAGAAAGAAAAAAATTCCAAATTGAATTATGATTTTTTTCCGGTTCAATCTTTTCTTTCTTTAGTTAGATAAAATCGAGGTGAAAGTGAGAAAGTTTTATTTGTATATATAAGATAAGAACAATAGAATAATTCTATAATATAGAATAAAAATTACAAGTGGAATGGAAAACAAAACAGAAATAAGATTCGAGTCAATCACTCTTGAAACGAAACACATCCCGCAGTAAACAAACGTAACTCGGTTGGTTAGGCGGTTCACTCAAAATAAATTGTTGTTTTAACTAAAAGAGTTAGAGTTATAGATAATTTGAGAATTCCAATTCGAATCAACTAATTCGACATATTTTCCACATTCATAAGGAGTCCGTCTATGTTTCTACTTTATGAATATGATATTTTTTGGGCATTTTTAATAATATCAAGTGTTATTCCTATTTTAGCATTTCTAGTTTCCGGAATTTTAGCTCCGAATAGCAAAGGACCCGAGAAACTTTCGACTTATGAATCAGGTATAGAACCTATGGGGGATGCTTGGTTACAATTTCGAATCCGTTATTATATGTTTGCGCTAGTTTTTGTTGTTTTTGATGTTGAAACCGTTTTTCTTTATCCATGGGCAATGAGTTTTGATATATTGGGTGTATCCGTATTTATAGAAGCTTTAATTTTCGTGCTTATCCTAATTGTTGGTTTAGTTTATGCATGGCGAAAGGGAGCATTGGAATGGTCTTAATCCCCGAATATTCCGACAATAAAAAAAAAAAAGAAAAAAAAAATAAGATTGAAACAGTTATGAATTCCATTGAGTTTCCACTACTTGATCGAATAGCCCAAAATTCAGTTAT